TTCTCTGAAGATACGAAAGAATCAAAATCCGAAAAGTCTTCTTTGTAGTTATAATGCCCAAATATCAAGTCGGCTCATTCGTATTTATATTGATCATTAGGGGCCTCTTGAATCTTCTATTTACCTATTTTTTTCTTTGATTTGTGTGTAATGCGACTTTACTCTTGTTTTCTTTATTATTGATAGGAATTCTCTTGTTAAGACCCTATGAATCAATTAAAACCTTAGATTCATACTAGAACCACGATGATTCAATAAAACCTTCCAAAAAAAAGTTCAAAAATTCCCTGAGTAAGAACCCTTGGATTATCACTTATTAAATGCTTATTCAATGACTGAATATAATGAAAAAAAGACAAAGAAACGTTTATCCTTTAACCAAAATAAGTATAAACGAAAGAATAAAATTTTTTGAATTTATCACTTCTAACTCTTTTTTCGGAGTCCGGCCACGAGGTCTGATAAGTATGAATCATAGTTCTAATATTTTGTAATCTATTTCATATATTCTGTGCTCCAGATACTAGCCTAGACTGAATATCCAACGAGATAAAATCATCTTGATCAAGATGACCGACTTATTCTCTGTCGTATCCATAGGATCAATTCTAACAAGTCACACACTCATATTCCGGAAATACAGAAAAAAAAAAGAAATTCCACGATCGAACTACCAAAAAAGAGTGGGCTAAAAAGCGGAAACCTACATACTTTACTTTTTATTGAAAAGTTATTTAGGGGTTCTTGTGAATCGAATCTAATTGCTTGAAATTCCGTCCAGTAAAATGGAAGAATTATAAATCTCCAAAATAATAGATAGGAATATCGCAAATAGACCCATCGCGACACCCATCAAAGGCGTAGTTCCCCACCCAGGAGCCACTTTACCATATTCCGAATTCAATGGTTTCAATAAATCCCCTACAATAGTTCGTCTTGGCCCAGATCTAGAACTATCCTCAACGGTTTGTGTAGCCATAAATAATCCTATATTTTTTTTTATTCAGTGAGATCTGTTGACTTTGTATACCATTCCGTTGTAAATAAATGATCTTATCATAGATCCATTGTGGTCTTGAAATTATATAATAATGGAAACAGCAACCCTAGTTGCCATCTCTATATCTGGTTTACTTGTAAGTTTTACTGGGTATGCCTTATATACTGCTTTTGGGCAACCCTCTCAACAACTAAGAGATCCATTCGAGGAACACGGGGACTAGTTGAAGTAATGAGCCTCACAATATTGTGAGGCTCATTACTTCAATTGAGATAATGAGAAATCATTTCACCTTTTTAGTTGGAACTTTAGGCGGTTCGCGAAAAAAGATAGCGAAAAAAATTATTCCTAGAGTCGAGACTAAGAGGAATGTATAAACCAATGCTTCCATAGATTTGATTTCGGTTTACAATTATAGCTTCCATACCTGTTTAGTTGGGATCTTTTTCCGGATAAAAAAAAGACCAAGACAAGAGTCAAAGAAATGAAAAGTCAGCAATCCGAATCAAGATTTATCCGGTACCCTATCTATGTCAAATCAAAAAATAAAGGAAAAAAGGAACAGAGCAATCTTGTATCAGACTATACTCTTTTTGTAGTTGGATCTCCAAGTTTTTGGAATGCCCCAAATTCTACTTGAGCGTCCAAATCTGGGTCAATCCCAGCAAAGACATCTCTGAACAAGGTTCTAGCACCATGCCAAATGTGTCCGAAGAAGAAGAGCAAAGCAAACGAAGCATGCCCAAAAGTAAACCAACCCCTTGGACTGCTACGAAAAACCCCATCGGATTTCAAAGTAGCACGATCTAATTCAAAAATTTCACCCAATTGAGCACGTCTAGCATATTTTTTCACAGTAGCAGGATCCCTATAACTGACTCCATTGAGTTCACCGCCATAGAACTCCACAGTTACACCGACCTGTTCAACACTATACTTCGATTCTGCTCTTCGAAAAGGAACATCGGCTCTAACAATTCCGTCTCCGTCTACTAAAACAACCGGAAATGTTTCAAAAAAGGTCGGCATACGGCGTACAAAAAGTTCGCGCCCTTCTTTATCTCTAAAAACAGGGTGTCCTAACCACCCAACAGCTATTCCATCCCCGTTGTCCATGGAACCCGCTCTGAATAATCCACCTTTTGCGGGATTATTCCCGATGTAATCATAAAAAGCTAATTTTTCAGGAATTTTAGACCAAGCTTCTGATAAACTTTGATTTTCGGCTAGCCCGGCACTAACTCTTCGATATATTTCTTGCTGGAAGTATCCCTGATCCCATTGATAACGAGTGGGCCCAAATAATTCAATCGGGGTAGTTGCTGAACCATACCACATAGTTCCAGCAACAACAAAAGCTGCAAAAAAGACAGCAGCGATACTACTCGAAAGGACGGTTTCAATATTTCCCATACGTAATCCTTTGTATAGACGTTGGGGCGGACGAACACTAAGATGGAATAGGCCCGCTAATATGCCCAATGTACCTGCTGCAATATGATGAGAGGCTATTCCGCCCGGAACAAAAGGATCAAACCCTTCGACACCCCACGCAGGATTTACAGCTTGTACCCTTCCGGTTAATCCATAAGGATCGGATACCCATATTCCCGGACCATACAATCCTGTTACATGAAATGCGCCAAAACCGAAGCAACCCAACCCTGAGAGAAATAAATGAATTCCAAAAATCTTCGGCAAATCCAAAGAAGGTTTTCCTGTACGTTCATCACAAAATATTTCTAGATCCCAATACACCCAATGCCAGATAGCTGCTAAGAAGCACAATCCAGAAAACACAATATGTGCTCCGGCCACACCTTCGTAACTCCAAATACCCGGATTCGTTATAGTCCCTCCTGTGATACTCCAACCCCCCCATGAATTGGTTATTCCTAAACGAGTCATGAAGGGTATAACGAACATACCTTGTCTCCACATTGGATCAAGAACAGGATCAGAGGGATCAAAAACTGCTAATTCGTATAGGGCCATTGAACCGGCCCAACCAGCAACTAGAGCTGTATGCATTATATGAACAGAAAGCAAACGACCGGGATCATTCAATACAACGGTATGAACACGATACCAAGGCAAACCCATGGAAATACCCCTTTATCAACGAAAAATAGACACTATGTAACTTTATTGCACTGAAAAAAACTATGCTATGGACCTCCCCTTTTGAGGGGATTATCTTGGCGAAAGGATTAATATTTGGTCTATTCTTTTAGTAATAATGGAACAATTCTATTCTATTCGTAGGAACAAAAAGAAGCAGATCTATTCTATACTCGATAAGTACCAATACGCAATGGTGGATGGGAATTGATCCTATTTTATATGAGTGAATGTATACATATTTGTTCATCATTCAAAAGACCTATTCGGAAGAATTTTCCCTTATTCATTCTGTTTTCCTTTTTTATGAACTTATTCAATCTATGTATAAAATATGCTAAAAGATAAAATCTGATAAAGGCCGATCTTATTTATTAAGACAATAAACCCGTTGTTACGCTTCCACATCAAAGTGAGCTATAGTACTTAATTCTTTTTTCTTTGCTTTAATGCCTATTGGTGTTCCAAAAGTACCTTTTCGAAGTCCTGGAGAGGAAGATGCATCGTGGGTTGACGTATAGTGCGACTTGTCAGATATATTGGGTCATATGGTATTTCCCCGTTCTCTCCCCCGATCGAGATATCCTCTCTTTCGCCCAAGACGGATTGATTTAATTATCAAAAATTTGGAGCGTGAAGTGCAATTAGATCTATTTTTTGGGGGGTATCCAGATTAATATTATCAATTAGAATAATTTATGGTTTTCTTGGTTGTACTAATAAAATGAAGTATCCAGGCTCCGCTTAGAAAAAACTCAATTTGGAATCTATCTATTCTATGATTACTACTTGTATCATATTCTATTTAGAAATAGCATTGATATAAAACTGTTAATCAATCGAGTAATATGATGAATACGTTGGTTGAATATTTGGTTAAAAGTATGAAGTAAATTGAAAAAAAAAAAAGAAGTCGTAGCAAAATGCTATTGGGGCATTTGTCCTATATGTGCAAATCAAAATCGGGCAGATCTTTACTCGGAGTAGAGCATAAACCTAAAAGAATTGAAGAAGACCATTCGGGAACAAGAAAATGACATCGCAATTTTAATTTGATCTCGATGAAACAATACATCAATGAAAAGTTAGTTCGATAAATTTAATGAATTGGTTTTTTATTTATTTAAATTTATAGTATAGATAAACGACCGCGGGCCAAAGGACAAAACTCATCTTTCTTGAAAAATGGAAGGGAAGAAAAAGCCCCTTCATTAGAAGTTAGAAAGAGTCCTCTAAAGAAGGCTAGAATCTAAACATTGATTCTTTTTTTCGCTATTTTTTTTGAACCGTATGCATCAAAAGGTGCCCGTACGGTTCTTAAGGGATACAATTTTATCCTAATCAACCGACTTTATCGAGAAAGATTACTTTTTTTAGGCCAAGAGGTTGATAGCGAGATCTCGAATCAACTTATTGGTCTTATGGTATATCTCAGTATAGAGGATGATACCAAAGATCTGTATTTATTTATAAACTCTCCCGGTGGATGGGTAATACCCGGAGTAGCTATTTATGATACTATGCAATTTGTGCGACCAGATGTACAGACAATATGCATGGGATTAGCCGCTTCAATGGGATCTTTTATTCTAGTCGGAGGAGAAATTACCAAACGTCTAGCATTCCCTCACGCTCGGCGCCAATGAGTTTTTTTTTTTTTGAGACAAAAAATAAAACTATGCCTTCGCCATATAAAATATGAATATTAAGTAATAATAGCATGGCACTTTGAATTCGATATGAGAATTTTTTTTTTTCTTGTTTTTTTCTAAACCATTAGATTATGTATCGAAAGAGTAGTATGAGATAAAAGGCATTTCCGATTTTAGCTGATTTATCGGAGGCCTCTTTCAGCGTCACAAACTTTTTTGTTTTCACGACGGAAGGCTCTTAACAATATTTCTGTTATGAAAGACTACGAAATATTTATTTATATTTATTTTAAAATTGAAATACGAAAAAAAAGAAACTTTGGGATTGCTGAATAACAAACGAAATAATAAAGCAACGGAACCATCATAGTATTTTTAAATTACTAAAAAAAAAGGAAGGGTGGTTATTGGATCATTTACTGCTCTGGGTCTGATAGATCCTCTATTTTCTATTCCTTCGATGGAAGGTAAAAATGAATTCCATTGTGGAGCCGTATGCACTGCACAAAGGATGCCTGTACGGTTGTTAATCCTATCTTTTTTTTATTATCTTTGACTCATCATGATCATGCGAGATAGAGAAAACCATTTATTAAATCATCAGGGTAATGATCCATCAACCTGCTAGTTCTTTTTATGAGGCACAAACAGGAGAATTTATCCTGGAAGCGGAAGAACTACTGAAGCTGCGCGAAACCATCACAAGGGTTTATGTACAAAGAACAGGCAAACCCTTATGGGTTGTATCCGAAGACATGGAAAGGGATGTTTTTATGTCAGCAACAGAAGCCCAAGCTCATGGAATTGTTGATCTTGTAGCGGTTGAATAAAAAATAGCAGGGATTTCACGCAAAAATCCGAAATTTGAGATTTTATCTTCTTACCGGGGGTTAATATAATATTTTCTATTACTATGAATCCTATTAATATAGAATTATAGAAGTAATTCATAATCATCCGGTTAGGATTGATCTAAACCAACTCATTATGTATACAATTCAACATGCCAACTATTAAACAACTTATTAGAAACACAAGACAGCCAATCAGAAATGTCACCAAATCGCCCGCCCTTCGGGGATGCCCTCAGCGTCGAGGAACATGTACTAGGGTGTATGTGCGACTCGTTCAGACCATGGACCGGGACAAAAGAAAGTACAAAATTTTTCCCGTATCAGTGATAAGTACCAGTGAATAGGATAGAATGAATGGAAGAACTCCGTTCACTACCTAAAAATCAATAAAAAAGATTTATTGTATCCTTTTATTGTGTATGAAATTTATGGTTTCTATTGGTGCAAATCCAATCACCTCAATTTTCAATTTTAGATGAGAAAGAATTCCCCATTGGTAACAAATGCTTATCCATTAAGCAGAGGAAATCTTATTTAACAGAAAGATTATGGCCTTATTCTTCCAAGAACGGACTAAGAGGGTCAGCTACCCAACTAATCTTCATAATTAAATACCGTTACTGTATAGGTGGATCTCGTTGTGAAAGACCGATTACTAGCTAATTCATGGGTAGAGCCAAAGAGGGTGAACTGTACAAGTTAACAATAACATTGATGAAATAAAAGAAGGAGCTCCGGTGTATAGAGAGGACCTCACCGTTTAAGAAGTAACCATAGAAACGAAGGAACCCACTATTTCTTTATCCATTTCTATTTTTATTTATTTACTCTATGTTTTTTTTTTTTTTATACCTAGTACCAATACAATTTCGTATTTTCGGGTGACTAGAACAAAAAAAGAAATCGTGGTCGGGAAGGTTATAGTAGCAAAAGCCATTGGAATTTTTATTTTATACATTGGAAAAATACGTTTTGTTATTAATAGACTAGGAAAGGAGAAAGGAATAACTGAAAGAAAGGAAATCAATTAGTTATTCATCAAAGTTTCATTTATTCAATGACTAGAATTAAACGAGGATATATAGCTCGGAGACGTAGAACAAAAATTCGTTTATTTGCATCAAGCTTTCGAGGGGCTCATTCAAGACTTACTCGAACTATTACTCAACAGAAAATAAGAGCTTTGGCTTCAGCTTATCGGGATAGAGGTAGGCAAAAAAGAAATTTTCGACAGTTGTGGATCACTCGAATAAATGCAGTAATTCGATATAATAAGATAGACTACAGTTATAGTAGATTCATACACAATCTGTACAAGAGGCAGTTGCTTCTTAATCGTAAAATACTTGCCCAAATCGCTATATTAAATAGGAATTGTCTTTATATGATTTCCAATGAGATCATAAAATAAGAAGATTGGAAAGAATCCAGCGGAATGCTTAAAATGGAGTTCTCTGGAGAATGAACTCCGAGAAGGTAGAGTAGAAATTAGTATGATAAAATCTGATAATATGATAAAGTGGTCAAAATGAGCAAATATGTTCAATAAAAAAAAGATTTATTCTTCTTCCCCTATTCTTTTTTTTTTTTTTCTTACGACACGACAATGAAATCTAGATTTTCGGATTTTTCGAACAAAGCATCAATCTGCGGTTGAGTTTGGATTAGAATTTTAATTCAATTGAAGAGTAAGCCTATTTATTCCTGGTTCTAAGACCAATAGTTCTAGCGGTCGACTCGCTTCTTTCAAATTGTTTCTCATTATTAAGAAAAGGTAACAAAGATAAAATACGAGCTTGTTTTATAGCAATAGTAATTAAGCGTTGTTGTTTTAAGGTCAATCTATTTACCCGTCTAGATAATATTTTTCCTTGTTCACTAATAAATCGACTAATTAAACTCATGTTTCTATAATCAATTCGATCCCCCGATTGAATCGGGGGCAAACGCTTACGAAAAGATCGTTTGGATTTAAGAAGGAGTCGCTTGGATTTATCCATGGTTTGTTTATTCCTTATCCCGAAAATCCTATTTCGATCGGATCTAAAATGATTTAGAATTAAGAAATAGGATTTGGTTTGTTTATATTGAAATCTAAAATATGTCTAATATATGTAATTTTTCATCTTCCTTGGATTGGAAAAGGGTGACACACAGACGATCGGTTCGATCTATTTCTTTATCTCCCCATGAATCGTATGTTTGTAACAACGGGGACAGAATTTTCTCAATTCCAATCGACTAGGCGTATTGTGTCGATTCTTTTGAGTAATATATCTGGAAATACCCATTGATTCCCTATTAACACCGTTACGAACACAACGAGTACATTCCAAAATAACTGTTACTCGGGCATCTTTACCCTTGGCCATGAACCTCCTTTGGATTTTTGATTCACGCAACTCTTCCATTTTCCGATCCAAAATGAAGAAAAAAAGAGAAGTTGGTAACTCGAAATAAAATTATGAAAGATTTCGTTGCAATCAAATATAAAATATAGTAATACAATGATTTCTAAATTTAGAATCGCAGTACAGTTTTTCATTTAAGTATCTTGTATGATATTGTTGCCCTAGCCATCACATTTTCATTTTCGTTCTCACTTGGAACCCGGCGCCGAGTCCGAGTTTAACTGAGGTTGAATCCATTTTTATTCTTTCTCTTTTCTAACTTATTCTAAGTCTAAAAACTCTAAAAAAAAGAAGGGGAAGGGGATTAGTCACAAATATTTGATTGTTTTTCTAATCTTCTTCACCCCTTCCCAAGTCAATAACTAGAATGAAAAAAATGGGAATACCAACGCATCCGGGAATAAACGATTGATCTCGATTAATAGACCCGCTAAAGCCCCGAACCATATAGTACTTACTACCGGTGCCACGGAGAGATATGTTTTTAGATCTCGCATTTAAAACCCTCCTTATAGTAATAGTAATTTGTAATACATAATGGTATTACATACCATCAAATGTATATATAGTTAATAACCGCTTGTATTGTCCGCGGAATTCCTAATTCAAATTGAAATGTACAACAGTTCAATTCGGTAGATATTCCCTTTTTTATTAAAAAAAATATGTCGCTTTCCACCCCCCAAAATATTCATTTTTCTTTACGGCGGATTTCATATTTATTATTTCATACGTATATAAGTCTTTTTATTATATTTTATATATGATATGAGACAAAAAAGAAGAAATGGCAAGATAATTTGTATATACCAATGGAGGAAATAAATCAAAAATGTGGAAAACAAGACAGCGATTCTCTACAATGACACTGTAGACCAATTGAAAGGGATGTAGCGCAGCTTGGTAGCGCGTTTGTTTTGGGTACAAAATGTCACGGGTTCAAATCCTGTCATCCCTACCTATTACTTATCTTCTGAACAGTAACGAGGAATCAATTGAGATCCATAAAAATTGAACATACATATACCGAATCAATCTTTTTTTTTTATTTAATTTTATGATATTCTATATGATAATATATGTATGCAAGATATATTAGGGTTGCATTTAGTTTGATAATAAAACGCTCTTAGTTCAGTTCGGTAGAACGCGGGTCTCCAAAACCCGATGTCGTAGGTTCAAATCCTACAGAGCGTGATTCGATTCTTGTTGTTGTTAGATCGAAAATTATACTGAAATAATTCAACAGAAATAAAAATTTTACCTCCTATAAAGCAAGTAGGAGGTCAATCAAAAAAAGAACTGTTAATTAATCAAAGGTCCAACTGATCCCCACGTCTGTATTGTAAATATGCGGTCACAAATAATCCAGCCAAAGTAATAGGAATTAGACCTAATACGATTCCAAATAGAAAAACTTCAATCATTTCAATTTAGTTGAACGAGGAAAAGGAGAGGTAATATCTATCCTTAAAATATTAATCTGTATTGCCCATGAATCTCAATGACCAAAAATTGGAAATTGAATTGACAAGGTAAAGAACTCTACAATATCAATATATAGAATATATGGAATACCACAGAAATGTTTCTTTTTTTGAATTGTGCATTCAATTAATTTCAATCAAATAAGTCGTATCTTGTTCAGACCGATAAATAGAGCTGAGGTTATAGTTAAAACTGCTAGTAGAAAACCGAAATAACTAGTGATAGTAGGCATGACGAGGCTAAATGAAATACGTTATTTTTATCCATATGTTTATAAAGCACTTCCCTAAGTTTCTATTTTTGAAAGATACGTGGATGGATAAGTAAAAATACCAATTGAAAGTTTTTGATTCATCTATTATTCTCATTATAGATGATACTAACAAAAATCTTGTGACATAGGTAAGAAATCCATTCGTCATCTGTCTCTCTATCCCGCGATTCGGAATCAACGGATTCATTGGACAACTCAAG